TTACAAACGCTTTTTGACAAGCATTGGCCGCACTGGGCCGCGTGAACCAAAAACCTATTAATAGATAAGAACACATTCCAACCAATTCCCAAAAAATATAAATTTGTATCAAATTAGAACTAGTAACTAATCCCAACATCGAAGTATTAGAAAAACTCATATAAGCAAAAAATCTCAAATATCCCTGATCATGAGACATATAATTGTCACTATAAATAAGAACCATAATTCCAACAGTAGTAATTAATATTGACATAATAGAAGTAAGTGGATCAACCAAGCAGCCAAATTCTAAAGAAAAATCATTATTGATGGTCCAAGACCATACATATTGATAGACAGAATTTTTATTTATTTGCTGAGTAAAAAAATAGGCTGAAAAAATCATAACTATACTTAACAATAAAACACTAGGAAAAGCCCACATACGGCGAAGATTTTTTGTTGCCGTTGGAAAAAGTATAAGTCCTGCTCCTATTAACATAGGAACTGGAAGTGGAATGAAAGGTATGATCCATGAATATTGATATGTATATTCCATAAAAAAAAAAAAATGATCTTAATTAATTGTTTCTGATTCACTGGTTCTTATTTCTTTTGAAAGGGGTCGGTTAATAAAAAAAATTAAGATATATAAAAAAAAACTTAAATATAAATTTATAGCCTTAATTATTCTGAATCTTTCCAAACGACTTTAAATATTTCAAATAACGAGGTTAGAATTGGTCAAATGGTATGAACAAGTTACTAGCGAAAAATAAATACGTACTTTTTTTATTGAATTGTTAATATTAAAGTTAAATTTTTAAGTAAAATTTTATTTTCATTATAATTATTAAATATTACAATAATTTATTTATATCTATAGAGCAAGGATAAATAATTACACCAAAAAGAATATTTGATATGAATCATAAAGCCCATAACTTGACCCCTAAAAACTATTTTTTGTAGTTCGGTTATTCAGAATCATTAACCAATGAATTTTGGAACTAATTGATTGTCTTCCATTACAATTCCAATAAAGGCTATTTTTAGGAAATGTTATGATATCCAACACTTCATTTTACGTAAAATAAAAAAAAAGGGCAAATAAAACGTCTTTTATAAAATAAAAATTATGTATTTTTTTTTTTTTATCAATTTCAATCTATTCTATTTTGCGTAGTAAATCTTATTGTTCTTAGTAATATTTTATGCGATTTTTTCATACCCCCCTTTTTTTATGAATGGAGTATAATTTAGAGAAAATGGAGTATAATTTAGAGAATAAATAGATAGAAAATAGTAAAGAACAATTCATTTTGAACAATAGATGTCTTTCACATCCAACTAAAGAACCTATTATAATTTTTTAATGGCAGTTCCAAAAAAACGTACCTCTATTTCAAAAAAACGGATTCGTAAAAATATTTGGAAAAGGAAGGGATATTGGGCAGCGTTGAAAGCTTTTTCGTTAGCGAAATCTCTTTCTACCGGGAATTCAAAAAGTTTTTTTTGTGTGACAAATAGTGACAAATAAATAATTATAATCAAACAATAGAATAAAGAATCTGAATCGGTCTAATTTGACTAATTTGAAAAGTAGTCTAATTTGTTTTATATTTTATTTATAATATTTATAAGTTATTAAAATTATAAATATTATAAATAAATATTATAATATAATAAATAATCTAATAAATAATATATTATTTATTAGATTAATAAATAAATATTAAAAGAATAAAGAAGAGGTTGTTTAAACTAAACTATAAACTAATTGATTAATTTAAAAATGTGTTTTCTAACTTTATTATTATCACTAGATAAACTCCTAACTTTTAACACAAACAAAAGCCTCCTTTACATTTGTAGATAATTATACGAAGAATGTGCCAATTTTGAGTGATACGTTTTAGATCCTATGTTTCGATTGGAAGATCGATCAAGATATAATATATATATTAATTTTAAAATTTATAAAAGCTTTTTTTTTTATCGATAAAATGCATTTTTTATTTTAGATTACTAAAATATGAGAAAGAACATTTTTTTTTATGTCCATGGATTGAAGTCAAAACTATCTAGTTACAACTGTTCCATTTTAGTTTTAGGAGAGCATACATTAATAAACTACGAAAAACACCATTGTTAGTGTTAGTTAAGTTAAATAAAATTGATACCCTAAAATAATAAAAAAAATGATAATAATAAGAATAATAAATATTATTAACGAAAATTTTGAAATCCCTAATTTTGAAACAAGTTTTTATTCATCAATTTTAATGTTTCCTAAAAAAATATTGCATTGAAGTAACTCCTTCAATCTCGACGATTGAATAAAAATAGGTTATTATGATTTCGAATAAGCCGCTATGGTGAAATCGGTAGACACGCTGCTCTTAGGAAGCAGTGCTAGAGCATCTCGGTTCGAGTCCGAGTGGCGGCATGGCATCTTCTAAAAGAGTAAGGCCTATAATGAATTCAATTCCCGATTTCAATTCCTCTAATTGAAGGACCCCCTTTTTTAAAATTTTTATGATATTTTCAACTTTAGAGCGTATATTAACTCATATATCCTTTTCGATCATTTCAATTGTAATTACAATTCATTTGATAACTTTATTAGTCGATGAAATCGTAGGACTGTATGATTCGTCAGAAAAGGGGATGATAGCTACTTTTTTCTGCATAACAGGATTATTAGTTACTCGTTGGATTTATTTGGGGCATTTACCATTAAGCGATTTATATGAATCATTAATTTTTCTTTCGTGGAGTTTTTCCATTATTCATATGATTCCGTATTTTAAAAAACATAAAAACTATTTAAGCGCAATAACCGCGCCAAGTGCTATTTTTACCCAAGGTTTTGCTACTTCGGGTCTTTTAACTGAAATGCATCAATCCGCAATATTAGTACCTGCTCTCCAATCCCATTGGTTAATGATGCACGTAAGTATGATGGTATTGGGCTATGCAGCTCTTTTGTGTGGATCATTATTATCACTAGCTCTTCTAGTCATTACATTTCGAAAATTCATAAAGATTTTTAGTAAAAGCAATAATTTATTAAATGATTCATTTTACTTTGGTGAGATTCAATACGTGAACGAAAGAAACAATGTCTTACGAAACACTTCTATTATTTCTTCTCAGAATTATTACAGGTATCAATTGATTCAACAATTGGATCAGTGGAGTTATCGTATTATTAGTCTAGGGTTTATCCTTTTAACCATAGGTATTCTTTCAGGAGCAGTATGGGCGAATGAAGCATGGGGATCGTATTGGAATTGGGATCCAAAAGAGACGTGGGCATTTATTACTTGGACCGTATTCGCGATTTATTTACATATTCGAACAAATAAAAATTTTGAAAGTGTAAATTCTGCAATTGTGGCCTCAATAGGCTTTCTTATAATTTGGATATGCTATTTTGGGGTTAATCTATTAGGAATAGGGTTGCATAGTTATGGTTCATTTACATTAACATATAATTGAATTGAATAAAGGACTTGACGAATAGAAACATAGGACAGCATACGTGTATATATACGAAAATTTCATGTAAACCATCAAGAACCGTTTGAATCATTCCATTACTTGATTCAAATGGTTCTCGCAAATGACAAAAATATCGGGTTATAATAGAATTCCAATTTTTTTTTTTTTTTATTTAATTTAAGATTTAAAAGAAGAAAAAAGACTTATTTTTTTATTATACAACGAACAATTTATAAAATCATGGGATTTCAGTTTAATGTTTGGGTTTACTCATGAAAACTATCTATAAAAAAAATTCGATATAATAGCTTCGACCTTGTCAACTGATAATGAGAAAACGAAATCGGGATAAATACCAATACCTATTACAGGTAAAAGGATAGAGATCGAAACAAATAACTCTCGCGGTCCAGAATCAAAAAAATAAGAGTTTGGGGCATTAAAAAGCTTGTATCCATAGAACATCTGGCGTAACATAGATAATGAATAAATAGGAGTTAATATCATTCCAATTGCCATTACAAAAGTGATTAATATTTTTGTCATTAAAAGATATTTTTGGCTAGTAAGTATTCCAAAAAAAACTATCAATTCGGCAACAAAACCGCTCATGCCCGGTAATGCAAGAGAAGCCATTGATAAGATACTGAAAGTCGTGAATATTTTTGGAATTGCGATAGCCATTCCGCCCATTTCGTCGAGATAAACAAGACGTATTCTATCATAACTCGTTCCGGCCAAGAAAAAAAGCGCAGCGCCAATAAATCCGTGAGAAATTATTTGTAAAACGGCTCCATTGAGTCCTGTATCGCTTATAGAACTAATTCCTATAATTATAAAACCCATATGAGATACAGAGGAATAGGCTATTCTTTTTTTTAAATTTCGCTGACCAGGAGATGTTGAAGCTGCATAGATTATTTGAATTGTGCCCACTATCATCAACCAAGGAGAAAATATAGAATGGGCGTGGGGTAATAATTCCATATTGATCCGAACCAATCCATACGCTCCCATTTTTAATAAGATTCCCGCTAAAAGCATACAAGTACTGTAATGTGCCTCTCCATGGGTGTCTGGTAACCATGTATGTAAGGGTATAATCGGTGATTTGACAGCAAAAGCAATAAGAAATCCAATATAGAATATTATTTCTAGTGCTACAGGATACGATTGATTAGCTGATGTTTCAAAATTTAATGTTGGTTCATTGGAACCATATAAACCAATACCCAGAACTCCTATTAATAAAAAAACAGAACCTCCTGCAGTGTACAAAATAAATTTTGTAGCTGAATACAAACGTTTCTTTCCTCCCCACATGGATAGAAGTAGATAAACTGGAATTAATTCTAACTCCCACATGATGAAAAAAAGTAAAAGGTCTCGAGAAGAAAATGGTCCTATTTGACCGCTATACATTGCTAACATCAGGAAATGGAATAGTCGGGAATCTCGAGTAACAGGCCGAGCCGCTAAAGTAGCTAAAGTTGTGATAAATCCTGTCAGTAAAATAGGTCCTATAGAAATTCCATCTATTCCCAATCTCCAGTAAAAATCAAAAAAATTGATCCATTTATAATCCTCTGTCAGTTGCATTAATGGATCATCCAATTGGAAACGATAACCAAACGCATAGGTTGTTAGAAGGAGTTCTATTAAGCATATGCATATAGTATACCACCGAATTACCTTATTTCCTCTATGGGGGAGAAAGAAAATTAAGGAACCCGCGGATATTGGCAAAACTACAACTAGCGTTAACCAAGGAAAATAATTCATGGTAAAAACAAGATAAACTTGGACCAGAAAAACCCGTGCTCAAAAAAAAAAATTGAGCGCGGGTTTTTGTCGGTAAAGGTAAAAAAAAATCAAATGTATTCAAGTAGGGTTTTCTGGAACGTATTAATAAGCTAGACCCATACTTCGAGTTGTTTCATGCCATAAATAAACTCGAACACTCAAGAAATCCGTTGGACAGGCGGATTCACATCTCTTACAACCAACACAGTCCTCTGTTCTTGGAGCAGAAGCAATTTGCTTAGCTTTACATCCGTCCCAAGGTATCATTTCTAATACATCCGTTGGGCAAGCTCGCACACATTGAGTACACCCTATACACGTATCATAAATCTTTACTGAATGTGACATTGGATCTATAAATTTTTGAACATCCGAAATTTTCGATCTAGTAAACTTGTAAATGAATCATATATTTAGACACCAGACGAATCAATAATTTTCCAGAATTTTTCTAATCAATCTACTTCTGGATCGACTCATGCGATAGAACCAAGAGACTTTGATTTCTTACATTTTTAAAACTGTGTATTATACGTAATGTATGGTCATGTTAATTCTAATTTATGAATATTCTAATTTATATGATTAATACTACTTATTCAACAAATTCGATTGATTGATACGAGTTGATTTTCTGTTACGATAAATTGACGAAACAATAGCCAGTCCAATAGCTGCTTCGGCGGCTGCAATAGCTATAACAAAAATTGAGAAAATATTTCCTTTTAATTGGCGACTATCAAAAAAATCACAAAATGTTACGAAATTTATATTAACCGCATTCAGTATAAGTTCAAGACACATAAGGGCTCTAACCATATTTCGGCTCGTGATCAATCCATAGATACCGATAGAAAATAAGTAGGCACTCAAAACAAGTACATGTTCGAGCATCATTGACCAACTCCTTATCAATTTAGATTCATTTCAATATGAACTGAACAACAATTCAACAGATTCAATTGACTAGAATATAAAAAAAAGTACGGAACAAAGAACTATATTGTATTGGGAATAGACTGAATAAAAGAATTTCTATTTTAAATATAAACAATCTTAAATTTTAATTGAAGGGAAATAAATGTAATAACATAGAACAGAGTTTAGTTTGGATTACTGTTGCTAATTCTAAAGATTTATTACTGGCGCGCCACGGCAATTGCACCTATCAAAGCGACTAAAAGAATTATCGAAATGAATTCAAATGGAAGAAAAAAATCTGTTGATAAATGAATTCCAATTTGTTGACTAGTACTTATCAAATCTTGCTCTATAATCTGGTTTGATCTTGTAGTCCAAATAATCCCGTACCATGACGTATCTGTAATAGTAATCATTAGTAAAACAAAAATACTTGTACAAATTGGCAAAGTAACCCCATCCCCAATAGTCCAAAGATTAAAATCTTTGTAATATTCTGAACCGTTCATGAACATCACAGCAAATACGATTAAAACATTTATAGCTCCCACGTAAATAAGGAGTTGGGCAGCAGCTACAAAATAGGAATTTAATAGAATATAGAATAAGGATATACAAACAAGAACCAGTCCCAATGAAAAGGCAGAATAAATGGGGTTGGTAAATAATACTACTCCTATACCTCCTAGTATAAGACCCAATCCCAGAAAGACTAAAAGAAAATCATGTATTGGTCCAGGCAAATCCATTATATGTAAAATAAGAGATAAATAAATCGAAATGTTTTTCATGACCTTATTGATACCCGACCAGAAAAAATTTTTTATTATTTTTGATAAATTCCTAATTAAATCCTAAGTAAATAAATACTAAAGGGTGTGAATAAATGTAGGTACAATTATTGGACTAATTTAATTCTTTATCTGAAAGAGTAGTTCTAATCCGAAATTATATATTTCGAAATAATTACAGATCTATTAATTAATAGATTTTCAATACAAAATTAAGATGTGATTCTTACCAACCAACCAATAGTTGGTATTTGTAGTTATTGACCAAACAAAACGAAAGAAACCCTATTCCTTTATATTAGATCAAAACTGAACCTTAGTATTAGTAAAGTAATTGGAAATTATTCTTTAATAATAGATTTACTTATTTTTTATTTGAGGCGAATTTAAAATAGTTCGAATTGTATAGTCGTCAATTACTGACATTGGTAAACGACCCAAAGCAATTTGATTATAATTCAATTCGTGACGATCATAAGTAGAAAGTTCATATTCTTCAGTCATTGATAAACAATTTGTTGGACAATATTCAACACAATTACCACAAAATATACAGATTCCAAAATCAATACTGTAATTAAGCAATTGTTTCTTGCGAATATCAGTTTCCAATTTCCAATCAACAACGGGTAGATCTATAGGACATACACGAACACATACTTCACAAGCAATACATTTATCAAATTCAAAATGTATTCGACCGCGGAAACGCTCCGCGGTGATTAATTTTTCATAAGGATATTGAATAGTTACGGGTAAACGATTTGCGTGGGATAAAGTAATTATGAAACTTTGACCAATGTACCTTGCAGCTCGTACTGTTTGTTGACCATAATTCATCAACCCAGTTACCATAGAGAACATATCGTGAATATATATATATGAATAATTTTATGTTTGTTTATTTCTCTTGTTTGAGACAAGTTGTGAATTATAGAATATTCTTTTACAGCGAAAAGAGTTGGGAAGAAGTTGTTAATAATAAATTACCGAGAGAAATAGGTAAAAGAAATTTCCATCCAAGATTCAATAGTTGGTCCATTCTTAGCCTCGGTAAAGTCCATCTTGTTGTGATAGGAATGAACAAGAACAAATAAGTTTTAGCTAATGTAATAAAGATACCAATTGTCGCTCCAAAGACTCCGCACGTTTTATTTTTTTCAAAAAGCTCAGAAACATATATGTCTGGAATAGAGATATTCCAACCTCCCAAGTAAAGAACTGTTACAAATAATGAAGAAACTAATAGGTTTAGATAGGAAGCAACATAAAATAAACCAAATTTGATACCCGAGTATTCGGTTTGATAACCTGCTACTAATTCTTCTTCTGCTTCTGGTAAATCAAAAGGTAATCTCTCACATTCTGCTAGGGAGGAAATGAGAAAAATGATAAACCCTATAGGCTGACGCCATAAATTCCACCCCCCCAAACCGTATTTTGATTGCGCCTCAACTATATCAATTGTACTTGAACTGTTAGATAATCATAGTCGGCGATATCATCACTGTTACCATCGCTATTACAGAACCGTACGTGAGATTTTCACCTCATACGGCTCCTTGAAGGCCAGAAATAAATCTAAGGACCGGGTCAGTATTATTTTATCTTGATATGCTTGTAGGATGGATAAGGTCAAAATAGATCGGACGGCCCAAAATTAGACCAATTGAATTCTGTCTGTTATAATTCTAATTTTAATAATTCTAAATTTTTATTATAAATTATAAAAAAAAAAAAGTACTTCTGAATTGATCTCATCCTTTCTTCAATAATTTCAATAAGAATTTCAATTATTTTTTGTTGAGTAATAACTTAATTGTTCAATAAAATACTTCTTGTAGAAATATCAATAACCCGTTGTTTTCACTTACGAAAAAGAATTCTATATTAATTCATGAATTATGACACAAATTCTATATCTATGAATATGGATATAGTAAAGAATAAAAGATTTTTTTTTATTGGAATTATATTTCTTTCTCTTTTTTTTTCGTTCCTATTCTTCTTTCTATTTTTGAGAAAAAGAGGGCTTACAAAATAAAAATAAAGTAAAGGATTATTTCGTTCCCAATAGTTATTTATTTAATCGTTGGATAGGAGCATACTCTGGATTGGAATCGTGTTGTGGGGAGTACTGCCTAATAATTTCTACTAACTTAAAGCCCCAATTAGTATTCTTTGTTTGTATATTATGTAAAAATTCCCTTTGGTATAATTTACATAATCTCCATTACTAATCCTTTACATATCTTGGTGTTTCTAACCATCCACTCGTTTTTGCTCAACCCCATAATACATGTATGGTAATACATACAAATGATAGTGAAAACTCAATACGGTTGATCTTTTGAGCCCGCTTCAAGTCAGGATGACTAATCAACCAACCTTGGGGTAAACGGTTTCTTATGTTTATTTACGTTTAACTCTATAATTCTTATACATAGAAAATGAGACTTAATATTTTTACTGCGAATTTATATATAAGCTGTTTTTTTTCACTCATATAACTATTTGATTTAGTTCATCAATCCTAATAATGAATAAAAAAAAAATGAAGATATCGACTCAATTCATTCCACCCCTTTCTTAGAAGGGAAGGAATAGAGAAAAGTTTATGTCTATGTATCAACGAATCGCACGTAGAGATATTGATAACACACATAAAGTTAATGGTATTTCATAACTAATCGATTGAGCGGCAGCTCGTAGACCACCTAAAAAGGAATATTTATTATTTGACCCGTATCCTGACATAAGAAGTCCAATAGGAGCAATACTTGAAATAGCAATCCATAAAAAAACACCGATATTGAGATCTGCTAAAACAAGGCGATAGCCAAAGGGCACTACTGAATAGCTTACTAAAATTGATATAACTGCTATGGACGGACCGATACTGAATAAACGAGTATCCCCTCTAGATGGAAGAAGATTTTCTTTGAAAAGTAGTTTTGTACCATCTGCTAGAGCTTGAAGAACTCCCAAAGGGCCGGCGTATTCGGGTCCAATACGTTGTTGTATCCCTGCGGATATTTCTCTTTCTAACCATACAATTACCAGTACGCCTATTGTGATTCCCAATACGAGAGTCAAAATAGGAATAAGCACCAATATAATTCCATAGACCTCTTTTAAAAATTCCAATCTATAAAAAGAATCGACATCTTGTACTTCTGGTGTATCAATTATCATTTCAACGATCAACTTCTCCCATAATGATATCTATACTACCTAGTATCGTCATAATATCAGCCAATTTCATTCTTTTAACTAACTGAGGAAGAATTTGCAAATTGATAAAACCCGGTGGGCGAATTTTCCATCTCCAAGGAAAACCACTCTGATCCCCTATCAGAAAAATTCCCAATTCTCCCTTTGGGGCTTCGACTCTCACATAAAGTTCTTGTTTCGGCAATTCAAACGTAGGAGAGGGTTTTTTACTAATAAATCGATATTCAAAATCATTCCATTCTGGATTCCTTTCTCTATCAAAGTATCGTATTTCTAAATTCTCATATGGTCCCCCCGGAATTCCTTCCAGAGCCTGTTGAATAATTTTTATGGATTCTATCATTTCACCAATTCGGACTAGATAACGAGCCAATGAATCTCCTTCTTTTTGCCACTGTACTTCCCAATCAAATTCGTCGTAACACTCATAATGATCAACCTTACGAAGATCCCATTGTATTCCGGAAGCTCTCAACATTGGTCCCGATAAACCCCAATTTATTACTTCCTCTCTACCAATAATGCCTACTCCCTCGACTCGTTCTAAAAAAATCGGATTTCGTGTAATAAGTTTTTGATATTCAGCAACTCTTGTTAAAAAGTAATCGCAGAAATCCAAACATTTATCTATCCAGCCATGAGGTAGATCGGCCGCTACTCCTCCGATACGAAAATAATTATGCATCATTCTCATACCGGTGGCAGCTTCGAATAGATCATATACTAACTCTCTTTCTCTGAAAATATAGAAAAAGGGAGTCTGTGCACCAATATCCGCCATAAAAGGACCGAGCCATAACAGATGAGAAGCTATACGACTCAACTCCAACATAATTATTCTGATATAGCTGGCTCTTTTAGGTACTTGAATATTTCCCAGCTGTTCCGGTCCATTTACAGTTATTGCTTCTGTGAACATAGTAGCTAAATAATCCCAACGTGTTACATAAGGCAAATATTGTATAATTGTTCGGTTTTCCGCAATTTTTTCCATCCCTCGGTGTAAATAACCCAATATCGGTTCACAGTCAATAACATCTTCACCATCTAGAGTAATGATGAGTCGAAGAACACCATGCATTGATGGGTGATGGGGGCCCATATTAACTATCATGAGGTCTTTTCTTGTAGCTGGTATATTCATAGGTTTTTCCTCGATTCATTTTTTCATGAATTGCTGAAAACGAAAAAAAGTTCATTAAAATTCAAGATCTAATAAATCAAATAATTAAAAATGCATCTTCAAATTAACGAGTTTTTGATTCCCGAATATCTAACCGATTAATTAATTCTTTATAACATATTCTATTTTTCTTTGACAAATAAGACAGCAGTCGTTGGCGTTTTCCCAGAATTTTACGTAGACCTCTCTGAGATAAATAGTCTTTTTTGTGTAATTGTAAATGTGAAGTAAGTCTTCGTATCCTATTTGTGAAACTAAATATTTGAAATTCAACGGATCCTCTGTTTTCTTCTTGTGAAATAACTGAGATGAATGAATTTTTTACCATAAAATGAAATCTTCTCTCCCCCGTCTTTTTGTTTTAAAATATTTTTTTTTAGTGATAGATATCTTTAGTGATCAGTAATAATAATGCCACTCATTTTAATTTGGTATATACAAAAATCTTAATTTCGTTACTAATTTTTAATTTTATTAAATAAAATTGAATCAATCCGATTTAAATTTTAAAATTTTATTTGAAAGGGTATACAAAAGTGTGGTTGTTTTCTGCACGCACAAAAGATAAAAATTTAGACCTAAAATAAGAAGATTTTGTTGATTCATTTCTAGATCTAATTGCTATGTCATTGAATTAGTATCATGTATCAGAATGGAATGTAAGACAATGCATGTGTGCATCTTTTTGTTGTTATAGATCAGATATGGTATGGTAAATATAGGAAAAGAAAAATGTATTATTAATGAATTTTCAATCGCGGATACATACGTATTCTTACCATACTGAAACGGCTTCCATTATTGGTATCAAACCAATACCGATTCATACAGGCTAAATCTTCTAATCGATAATTGGGCCAAAGAAATAACTTTACTTTAAAAAGTTTTTTTTTATATTTTTTGCTTTTATCCAAAACCTGACTGTTTACCTTATTCCCATTACAAAATGTTGAATTTCTATGAATATAATTTCTATTCCTAGAATTGAAACAAATTTGAATTCTCAATTCTCTACGACGTCTAGGTGATAAAATATTTTCAGGAACAAACAAATCATAATGATTTTTATCTCTATTTCCAGTCGTCTTTTGATGTTTTGTAATGACTTCATCAGAATTCTTATCAACATGTTTTTTTTCTCGGTATCTTTGACTAATTTGGTGTTTACTTTTATGAACCAATGAAATACCGATGGTTTGATACATAATAAATTGTCCATCATTTTTTATAGATAGACGAATTGGTTCAATAATCAAAATTCCCCTTTTCATCAATTCTGTAAGAGTTAAATCTTTCTGCATCATCAGAATATCCAGACTCATTTCTCCCCTTTGAATAGAGGATATAGTAATTTCTCTTGGATTTATCAGTCTAAGCAGGAGACAATATACTTTGATGTTATTGATTATTTTTTTATTTAAAGAATCATCCCATCTCAATTGAAAATGTAAATACCTTTTTAGTAAAAAATCAAACTCCGCTTCTGTGCTGTTCTTGTATTGCTTTTTATTTCTATGTTTTTTCATGCCCGATCCCGTATAATCTTCTTCAACATTTTTTTCTTGGTTTGAAAGAGCTGGTTCAAGATCCGCTTGGCCCTCGGATTCTTTTTCCTGTTTATTTCGGTTTTCTAATTCAATATATTTTTTTTCATTCGAGGATATTGATATAAAAGGATCCATTTTTTTATTTCCAGTTATGATTTTGTTTTCACTAGCATTTTCATTTATATTAGAGTTTAAAAGAAGTAATTTAATTGGTATAACCCAAGGTTTAATTTTATACGCATTATAAAGTATCAAAAATTCTGGGAAGAACCAAAGTTCCAGATTTGATATGGGATGACTTAGTATTTCTTCATTCATTCCCATCCAATCAAAAAACCTTTTTTTATTAGATAGGTATATTTCTTGATCTTGATGAATCGTGAAATAAAAAAGACCTTTCTTATTGATTTTATCAATTATTTGATAATTATTAACCCTAGTCTTAGTATATTTATTACTGTTAGTGTCAGTATCAATATCGATCCAGGCCTCAATATCGACTTTCTTTCTAAGACAAAAATTGAGAATTCTCCAATCAAAATATTTTCTATCCGGATTTTTCTCCATATCTCTAATATCATCTTCTACTAGATAATTATTGAGAGGGATAATAGGAATACCTTCCAGTATATTAAATGATTTTCGTTTATGTGTGTTGTAATTATAAAAAACTTCTTGGTTATTTTTTACCGGTAATGGTGATCCATAAATAGAAGAGTACTTCTTATCTTCAAAATTAATAGATTTATATGCTAAAAGATCGTATCTATATTTTTTTTTTAAACTATCCTTTTGATTCAGTAATGAATCAGTTTCAATTTTTTTTTTTTTTTCGTAGTGAATTAATTGATCTTTTTCATATGAATCACATAAATCTTTATTTTGAACTATACGGTGTTGATTGAATCTATTTCGCCATTTTTGTGGTACTAATCTAGACCATCTGATCTGAGATACATCATATTGATAATGATTCCTTAACCAATTTGTCCATTGATTCATTCCAGAATTGCGAAGATTCTTATGTCTTAATTCGTAATGAAATAGTTCTTGTGTTCCAACAAAATAATCTTTTATTTCAGTCTTAAGAAAAAGAGATGTTCCGTTATATTGAAAGACAGATTTTAACTTATATAAGTTAATAAGTTGGGTTTGTGATAATTTGTAAAATACATATGCTTGTGAAAAGTAGGATAAGTCACAAAAAGTCTTTGAATTATTATTACTAATATTAGTATTAGAAAGTAACTTTTTTATAGTTGAAATAAAGTGAATTAAACTTTGATTTGCTTTATCAACTCTTTCTTGATTTTCTTCATTATCGTTAATGTATTTATTAATAATTTTTTTTGTTGATTCAATAAAAAGTTGTGTATTGATTCTAGAAATATTAATAATACATAGAAAGATATCTATGTATATCTTTTCAATGAAAAATTTTATAAAATAATGTGATTTACGGATTAATCGAACATTTCTTCTTTTTAATATCTGAAAAATAGTTTGGGGGGATTCAAATCGTTTATCATCATAACTTATTTTGTTAGAACTAATATTTCTATCTGGAGTTATAAATCCTTTTTCCTTGTCTTTTGTAATTTTTTCTATTTGATTTATGGTTGTGTTTGTTCTATCAGTCAGATCCTGCATTTTTTTTTCTGTCAATGAATAATTTGTCCAATCCCGAGATACAATTTGAATGGACGATTCATCAATCATCCGATTTCTGATACTAATTATCGAATCTTTTTTGGTTTCACTCAATTCATATACTTCTATTTTTCTCAATCCCAATAATATAATTGGGTTTATTTTTGAGAGTTCTTTTATTATTTCTTTTAGAAACAGAATGCCTTTAATAACCCATTTTTTTGTTTCTTTTGAGACATTTAGAAACAATTTTGTTTTGTCTTTTAAAATTCTTAGAATTAGAAAACATTTCTTTTTAAATTTTATAATTTTTTTTTTGAGTTCTTTAAAAATAGGTTCAAAAAATGAAAGTTGTTTTCTGGGAGAACAAAACGGTAGTTCA